AATACTAATAATAACAAATAGTAAATGAAGGTTAAATAGATATATACCTTCCATTGTAGTAGTTGCTGGATCTTGGAATCCAAGTTGATACGATGAATAGCAGTCTATTGTCCAAAATAATAATTGTATATTAACAAAATGCGTCATTTTTACTAAGATTACACAAGTTTTTGCATCTATTGCGTGACATTTTACAGCTAACAATTGCTTTAGAAGTTTTTTAGTAACTTCATAGTTTAAAAATTATTTCAATTTTTTATCCCCAATGGATATTGGGTGATTCATCGAAAATTCGTTAAGATTTATACCGTTTTTTTCGGTATAAGTTGTCGTTTTTTAAGATCTAAAAATTTATTACTATCTACACATTGAGTCTAATCAAAATTACCTCCTAATTGAGTTTTCATAAAGTCAACTCGAAGCAGCTGACCGCTTGAAGGCGCTCCATAGCTTTTACCCAAAGGAGAATATAAATTATAAAAATTCGACACTGGGTTAGGCGAAATCACTGGTACATTTGAAGATAGATGTAGTGCACTCACAACCAGTATGGCTTTAGTAACACAATGATAGCAGATGCTAGTAACTGCTTATTTGACAGGATTGTTTTTATCCAGTATAATATAGATTATGATTCCTAAATCCATTAAGTTAGTTAACACAAAAGTGTACGTAAGAGTATAAAATATAAAACTATACTGTTCTAAATTTTCTGGACTTAAAAAACAAAAAAAATAAAAATAGAAACATCCTGTAATGACTCTAACAATAATAGCAAAATAGTAACAGAATTTAAAGTCTTTTAAATAACGGCTTTTTATGATCTTTTGATCGTTCTTAAACGAAATTAACTTATTATCAAACGTCTTGCTAAACACTTGTAATAACCGTACAGTTAAATGTATAAACGCATAGAGGGTCATGAAGTAGTACCCAAAAAAATAACAGGTTATTCCAAATATTACCATAAACTTGTCAAACTCGTAAGCGCTTTTAAAAGAGCTTGCTGCTTTTACTTTTTTATGTAAAAGTGCATCCGCAACAGTAACTAAAAAAATTAAAACTGAAAACCCCGAAATATAAGAACCCCATGACGCAATTTTATTAAAAATATAAAAAGCATCTGGGTAATCTGGTATTCTTCTTGGCATTCCGGCTACTCCTAAAAAATGCATTGGAAAAAAAGTAATATTAACGCCAATGAAAAAAACCCAAAAATGTAATTGCGCTAAAAATTCTGAATAGTTTAACCCAGTTATTTTGTTAAACCAGTAGTACACGCCTGCAAAAATTGAGAAAATAGCGCCCATACTTAATACGTAGTGAAAATGGCCAGTCACATAATAAGTATCGTGTAATCCAATATCAATTCCTGAATTTGCAAGAACAACACCAGTTACGCCTCCCACAGTAAATAAAAAGATAAAACCAATAGCAAATAAAAGAGGAGCTTTTAACTCTACTGAACTGCCCCATAAAGTTGCTAACCAGCTAAAAATTTTTATTCCAGTTGGAATTGCTATAATCATAGTAGCTGCAGTAAAATACGCTCGAGTATCAATATCTAACCCAACAGTATACATGTGGTGTGCCCACACTATGAAACCTAGTACTCCAATAGAAAACATAGCGTAAACCATCCCTAAATAACCAAAAATAGGTTTTTTAGCAGCACTTACAATAACATGACTTATAATACCAAATCCAGGTAAAATTAGTGAGGTCACTTAATATACGCATAGTTTTTTGAAGAAAAAAGCGTTAGCTAATAAAAAGTCCTCCCGAACCGTACGTGACACTTTCATGTCATACGGCTCTCCAGTTTAAAACTAATAAATAGAATATAGATAGAAAAAGTTAAAAAAGTTAAATCATTTGAATGATTTTATATTACTTTCGAATAATTCACGTTTTGAGTTTAAAAGAGTATTATTATGTAAAGCTTTAGAATAAGCAAAGCATAGGGGAACTTGTTTACGATTGATGGCAGCCATCTATTTCGTGAAAAAAATCTAACTTTTCCTTTTATCTTTACTTTTTAAGTCTTTAACCTTTCGAATATGATGCACTTGTCTGTGATCACTAGAATCACATAGAATGCACTGTTTAAACAAATTACTCTTCGTAAGTTTATTGTTCCAATTATTTAGGATAGCGTCATCTGTAATGGGAACGCTACAGCTAAACTTTTTAATTGCTTTAAAAGTACTTGGGATAAACAACTCAATACTACCATCAGGGGACCTTAGCTTTGGTCCAAACTTCTTATATATTTTTGAAGCATGACGTAGCTTATATTTCAAAGCCAATGTACGTGCACACGAAAGTTTAAGACCATGAACAAAACGACCTAAAGATTTTCTATTATTCGCAAAGGAATAATAGTTAAGGACGCCGCGAATTACAGAATTATAATAACGTAAGATATCTTGATGATCAAAATTGATACATCTGCCTACCTTAGTAGGAATAAATTGACCTTGATGTACCTTAAAAAAACCATTTAGTGTAGCTTTTTCAAAAATTGATTTTATGGGAGCATTTAGAACTACTTTAGACGTCATGCTTCCTTTCCTCGAAGTACTGTTATTTTTTTTGATAGTAATCAGCGTCTTATCTCTTTTCCAACTCCCTCTAATAAAGGTACCTAAAAAGAAGATAGGTTTCTTACTAAAATGAGTGATAAATGTCTTCTCGGAGCTCAGAGTTAGTCTTAATTCGTTCCTCAGAAACACGTCAATTTTATCACGAATCTCAAGAGTAGCTTGGTAAGACCCCACTACGCCAACAACAAAATCGTCCACGTAACGAACATAATACAGTCTTTTAAAGTTAGGGTCAAAAAGGTCTTTACTGTTCACTTTCCAAAGCTCTTTACGAAGTTTTTCTAACTTAGAGGTATCCTCAGTCGATTTTTTCATTTGATATTGAATCCGTCTAAAAATCGTAGACTTTCTACGATTTTTACCCTTGTTAAAGGACTTAGCAAGATTAAACATAAATAAGTCTAGCTGGTGCAAGTAAATGTTGTTAAGGATTGGACTAGTAATATTTCTTTGAAAGAGGCCTTTATTACAGGCAAAAATTTTTTCATCTTCCATATAACCAGCCTTTAGAGACCTTTTTATCAACGCTAAAAATTTGTGGCATCTTATACGCTTACCTAAAAAAGTTAATAAAATTTTATGATCGATATTAGGTAAGTTACTTTCTATGCCTGCTTTTATACACCATTTTACACCTTGAAACTTATATTTGACGTCTTTCAATGCGGTATGAGCATTTCTTTTCGGACGAGAACCGTGTGACGAATTAATAAATGAAGGTTCGTAAATAGCGTTCAAGACAAGATAAATAGCTTGTTGAACCACTTTGTCTCTGAGACTGCAGATAGTCGGTGATCTTTCACCTTTTTTTCCAGGCTTGGGAATGTAGACACGACGAGCTGGATTAAACTTGTACTTACCGGCTTTTAATAGTTGACTAACTGTCTCGATCCAGTCCAAGTCGATTTTATCTAAAGTAGTTGAATTAATACCTGGGGTCATATTACCCAATTTGCTTTTGATAATTTCATAAGCTAATATAAGTACTTTAGAATCTGCTACTATATGAATTAACTTATTATTTACTAAATCCACATTATTTCTATTTATTTCTATTAGATCTTTTAATCCAACGCACGATTGCTCGTTGATGTTGGTAAACGAACTAAAACGTTTAAAACCTGACTCTCTTACAGAGTCTCCGCCTCCATAGGGCTTTCGCCCCTTAGGATGTCCCATAGTTCCCCAACTTCCGCTAAGGCCACACTTAGGCCGCTGCACCATAAAAATTAACCGATGGTTATGTCTTAAGCCAATTACTCCAGACACCCAATACATTCTGGTTGGGTGCCATGGCTTACAAAATCTGATACCTGTTGTATAATTAAGGCCCAGTATAAGGCAGACATGGTGTGACAGCTTTGTTAACCGAGCCATATGTGACGTAACTCGCCGACATTTTTCGAGGAAAACAGGACCTCTCAGTCGACTTTTTAACTCGCTTCTAACAGAGGTCTTTCGACCCAAATTAGGAGTTAATGTTTTAATGCAACGAAATAACATGTACTTGTTAATATAAATATTATATTTAATAATCATTTTACATTAAATTTTTGTTTAAGAATTGTTATACCAATCCAAAGCTTTTTGTCCAAAATCCCTAACTCGTTTTTCAGTTTTTGAAATAACCGTGTCTCTTTCTAGAATGTGATTCTCCGCTTTTTTTTGAATGCTTAGTGATTCTTCAGGAATTTGTGACTTTTGTGCTACATTTTTTATATGAGTTTGTGTTTCAATTTGCCCTTGAACCCAAACATGAGTTTTTTCTTGATTCCTAGCTATTTGAAAAAGACCACCCAACAAAGTTCAAACTACACCACCTGAGTTCATGTTTCCCCAAAAAAAACTGAAGTACTCTTTTGCAAACGCATTATTCTCTTTAAATAATTTATTATTAACAAATTCTCTAAAAGAAACATTGCTTTCGTAAGACATCGCAAAAAAATAGCTTTCTAAGACATTTATCCAGAAAATAATATATAATAAAATAAATGGAGCAAAAATATTAGAAAACACTATTATTAAAAAAATAAAAAACGTTATTGAGAATTCACTTAGATTATTGTTTACAAAAATTTTATTTGGTATTGCATAAAAAATACTAAACCAAATAAATAAAATTTTATTAAAAATAGGCAGCTGCTTAAGATGGTATTTTAATTTTGCAGTTATTGGGTTATTATAATACATTAAACCAAAATATAAAAAACTGATTAAAATAACTATAAATTCAACAAGTTCAAGAATTAGAATAAACAAAATAAAACTGTTACAATTTAAAGCATACTCAATAATTAAATTCAACTTTATCATAATTTCGTGAGTAATTTAGCATGTTTGCACTAAAGCAAACGACGGAAGATAAGAGCGCAATGGCGCACGAATGTAAACTTCAGGATGTCCAAAAAACCAAAATAAGTGTTGGTAAAGTACTGGATCTCCACCACCCGCAGGATCAAAAAATGTGGTGTTAAAGTTTCTATCAGTTAATAACATTGTAATTGCACCTGCTAATACTGGTAATGATAACAATAATAAAAATGCAGTAATAAAAATTGCCCACGCAAATAAAGGCATTTTGTGAAAAGGTAAACTGCTAGATCTCATATTAGTAATAGTACAAATAAAGTTAATTGCTCCTAAAATTGAAGCAGCCCCAGATAAGTGTAAACTAAATATTGCAAGATCTACAGCACCCCCTGAGTGAGCTGTAATTCCAGATAAAGGAGGGTAAACAGTCCATCCAGTACCAACGCCTGCTTCACATAAAACAGAACTTATTAAAAGTAATAATGAAGGAGGAAGTAGCCAAAAACTAATATTATTCATTCTAGGAAACGCCATATCAGGAGCTCCTATCATTAAAGGAACAAACCAGTTTCCAAAACCTCCAATTAGCGCAGGCATAACTACGAAAAAAACCATTATAAAAGCATGACCAGTTACAATTACGTTATATAAATGGTAGTTGTAGTCTAAAAAGTTTGAATTAGGACTAGCTAAGGAAGCTCTTATATATAAAGAAAGCACTGTCCCTGCTATACCTGCTATTGCAGCAAAAAATAGATATAAAGTTCCTATATCTTTATGATTAGTTGAGAAAAACCATCTTATTAAAAAATTATATAAATTTTGTGTATATGTATTCATATTTTTTGTTTAACTAAAGTAAATTAAATAGCATTAAAAATTTTTGAAAAAAGTAAAAAACCTCAAAAAGATGTAATTTGAAACAAAATTATAAATAGTTTAATTTTTATTATTTTGCTAAAACGATTAGACATACAGTAAAAATTTAAAAAATAGCATTTATACTTAAAATATAATGATAATAATTATAGCGGGTTTAGAAATATAATTTAGCTTAATAATAACATAAATAAATTATTAATCAAATGTTTTTTACAAGCAATTCAATATTTTAGCCCAAAAGTTACGTTGTTAAGTAATTTATAAAATGCTGACTATTGTTTTATTGAAAAAACAAACCATACTCGGAATAATGTTATTGTTCCAACAGCACTTATAAGCATTACCAAGATGCTTTTTTAATACCATTCACATACCCTTTTCGCAAAGCTCTTAAAAACATGTGTCTCGATAAAACAGTTAGTTTGTTAAAACGTTTTTTATTAACCCCTACTAAACACCTGCTTATTAAAGAGTGCTTAAATTTAATGTTATGATCAGTTGATAACTTAGTCAATGCTTTGAACTTTATGTAACCGGGTAAATTAAGATTTTTAAATATAGATTTTAAAACAAATTGTTTTATTTCTCGATTTTTTACGAGCAGTCTTTTTTTTTTATCGTTTCTTATAAGTTTTTTCATCTTATTTGTTTGAAAAATCTTCCCAAGGAGATAAGAATTCAAAAGTTCTATACTCTTGAGCTAATTCGACGTTTTCGTAAACAACTCTGCCTTTTATAACATTATATCTAGACTCAGTAAAACCGCTTAATGGAAAATCTTTTCGTAACGGAAACCCTTGAAAACCATAATCTGTTAGTAGTCGTGTTAAATTATCTTGATTGCTGAAAAATACGCCAAACATGTCCCAAATCTCACATTCCCACCAAGTAGCACTAGAAAAAATATTAGACACCGAATCTACTGGTATTAACTCATCAACTAAAATTTTAACGCGTAATCTACAATTAAATTTTAAACTTAAAAGCTCATAAACTATTTGAAATCTATAAAAATTTTCAGGGTAATCTGTACTTGATATGCAAGTTAATATTTTAAAGTTATATTTATAATGATTTTTTAATATGAACAGAATTTGATTTAAAAACCTGTTTTGAACTATAAAACTACTTTCTTTATTGTAAAGCTCTAATCTCACGATTGGTAATACTTTTATTATATTTTGACAATTCAATAACATTTTAACTAATTTGAATTTTTAAAAATATTTGATTTTTTTTGAAGAGTTTTTTTTAATAGAGAATGAAATATTATTTCTATTCTGACTGCTGTTTTCAACACTGTTTTTTAAATAACAGGTTTGCTCGGGAATTAAACAAGAATTTTTAAAGAAAAAAACAGATTTATTTGGTAATAGTTTAATAGAATTTTTCTTAACAAAAGTCATTTTATCTATCTATTTCTCCAAAAACAATATCTTGAGTACCGATTATAGTAACTACATCTGCAATTAAATGTCCTTTAGACATAAAATTTAAAGCTTGTAAATGATTAAATCCAGGTGCTTTTATTTTACATCTATAAGGCTTGTTAGTATTATTAGATACTAGGTAAACCCCAAATTCACCTTTAGGAGCCTCTGTACCTATGTATGTTTCATTAGAAGGGATACTGAAACCATTTGTATAAATCTTAAAATGATGTATAACTGCCTCCATTGAGTTTTTTAATTCAGAACGTGAAGGAGGGCATAATTTATTATCATTAGTTTTTATAAAGCCTTGCGGAATATTACTTATACATTGATTAATAATCTTTAAAGATTGTTTCATTTCAATTATTCTAATTAAATATCTATCATAACAATCCCCATTATCTCCTACTGGCACATCAAAAATTAGTTGATCATAAATTTCATAAGGCTGACTTTTTCGTAAATCCCAATTTATACCAGAGCCTCTAAGCATTACGCCACTAAATCCCCAATCTTGAGCGTCTTTAGAAGAAACAACACCAATGTCTATAAGTCGTTGTTTCCAAATTCTGTTTTCAGTTAACATCTCTTCAATTTCTATTAATTTATTATTAAACTGTTCAATAAATATATATATATCTGATAGAAGACCTATGGGTATATCAGATTGAACACCACCTGGTCTAAAATAAGCTGCATGCATTCGAGCACCTGACACTCTTTCATAAAATTCCATCAATTTTTCACGCTCTTCAAATGCCCAAAGCATTGGGGTCATTGCACCTACATCCATTGCATGGCATCCAACAGCTAACAAATGGTTTAAAATTCGAGTAATTTCTGCAAAAATTACTCGAATATACTTGGCTCTAAGAGGTATCTTTGAATTTGTTAAATTTTCAACTGCTAAACAGTAAGAATGTTCTTGGGCTAACATTGACACATAATCAAGACGATCAAAATAAGGTAGTGCTTGCAAATAATTTTTATATTCAATTAACTTTTCTGTTCCTCGGTGTAAAAGTCCGATGTGAGGGGTTGCTTTTACAACAGTTTCTCCTTGTAATTCTAACAGTAATCTAAGAACACCGTGTGCGGCTGGATGTTGAGGTCCAAAGTTTAAAGTAAAATTTTTTACTTTTTTTATTAAATTTTTTTTTTTTAAAGTCATTTTTAAGCCTAAGTAGATTCGAACTACTGACCTTGCACTTATCAGGCGCACGCTCTAACCAACTGAGCTATAAGCTTTTATTTAAGCTGACCAAACATGATTAACCATTAATTAAAAGTTAAATTAGTCATTATTAAATAATGGTATTGAATTGATGGTACAGCTAAAACAACAATCGGCATAAAACCATGATTAACACCACAAATCTCACTACACTGGCCAAAGAATACACCAAAACGTTTTATAAATAAATTTGCTTGATTTAACCGTCCTGGGCAAGCATCTACTTTAACTCCAAAAGAAGGTATAGTCCAACTATGTAAAACATCAACTGCGGTTATTAATAAACGAATATGTGTATTCGTAGGTAAAACAACACGTTTGTTTGTTTCTAAATTTCTAAAAAATCCTATAGAACTTTTTTCTTTTAATAGTTCATTAGTTAACATATAACTAGAATATTTTAAATTGTGTGTATTAGAACAAGAGTTAAAATCAGACATTTCGTAACTCCAATACCACTGATGACCTAAAATTTTTAAAGTAAGTTCTGGATTCGAAATTTCATCTAAACTGTAAAGTAATGAAAACGACGGCGAAGCTAAGCTTAATAATATAAAGGCTGGTATTGAAGTCCAGATAATTTCAATCGCATTAGAGTGAGTAAAATTAGCTGGTTTACTGTTAGTTAACTCAGTAAAATTTTTTAGTATTACAAATAATAACCAAGCAACTAAAATTACAATACTAATAATAACAAATAGTAAATGAAGGTTAAATAGATATATACCTTCCATTGTAGTAGTTGCTGGATCTTGGAATCCAAGTTGATACGATGAAGAGCAGTCTCCTGTCCAAAATAATAATTGTATATTAACAAAATGCGTCATTTTACTAAGACCAATCTAATGCTCTTACAAACCAAACATAAAAAAAACCAACGCCTAGTTCAATTAAAAAATCAATCATAGACCAAAAACCTATTAAATCGAGTTTAGATACAGAAACACACCAAGGTATTAAAAACATTACTTCAATATCAAATATTATAAACAATATTGCAATTACACAAAATTTTATATCAAAGGTATGTCGAGTATCTTCATAAGGCTCGAAACCACACTCATAAGCTGATAACTTTTCGGCGTCAGGATTTTGCCTTGATAAAAAATAAGAAGCACCGATAATTAACACGGTTAAAACTATAGCAAATAAAAAAAATATTAATAGTGCAGTATATTCTTGAATAGTAAAAGAGTTATTAGCCAATAAAAAGTCTTTAAGTTGATATTTCATAATAAAATAAAGTTAAACGTTACCTAAGTTACTCCACCAGTATATGTTTAAAAATAAAAATAACCACACAACATCTACAAAATGCCAATACCAAATTGCAGACTCAAAACCAAAATGGTGTTTATTTGTAAAATGATTCAAAACAATTCTAATAAAAGAAACTAATAAAGCTAAAGTACCTACAAAAACATGAAAACCGTGAAAACCAGTAGCCATATAAAAACATGAACCGTATACTCCATCACTTATATTAAAAGGAGCGTTAACATACTCTAGTCCTTGTAAAGCTGTAAAAATTGTTGCTAAGATTAAAGTAAGAATAAGTGCTACTAAAGTATGCTTTTTTGCTCTTGCTAAAAGAGCATGGTGAGCCCAAGTTACAGTTGCTCCTGAAGTTAATAAAATAAATGTATTTGTTAACGGTATTGTATAAGCACTTATAGTACTAATTGCTTTAGGAGGCCATACGCCACCTACATTATATGCAGGAGCTATACTTGAATGAAAAAATCCCCAAAAAAAGGCGAAAAAAAACATGATTTCAGAAACAATAAATAAAACCATCCCTAATCTTAAACCTTTTTGTACAATCACTGAATGCTGGTCTTCAAATGTAGCTTCTCGAACTACATCACGCCACCAAGTAAACATTACATAAAGGACCAATAAAAAGCCTGTAACAAATAAACTCCATCCACCAATAAACTTATGCATATAAAGCACTAACCCACTTGTTAAAGCAAATCCTCCTAAAGACGCTAAAAAAGGCCAAGGACTTGGGTCAACCAAATGGTATGAGTGAGTTGTTTTTAAATATTTAAGCTGTTCTTTATGAAATAAAACAGTTATTGTTTTATTTTCTTGATTTTTAATTAATTTATTGTAAAAAAAGTTTGTTAACATCATATTTACATTAAAATCATGTTAAATATTTTAATGTTAATTGTACTTTAATTTTTCACGCTAAAGCGCTTTTTTGACGTTTTTGCGTTAGTATGAGTTCTTTGACCTCGAACTGGGAAACCTTTAAGCTTTCGTAAGCCTCTATAACTTTTTATCTCTACAGCATCGTTTAAGTTAAAAATTTGTTGTTTTTTTAAATCGCTGCCTAGTTTAAAATCTAATACACTTATTACTTTTACAAGTTTGTTGATTTGTTGTTTTGACATTTCATTAACTTTTAAATTTTTTGAAAAACCAGATTTTTTTATTATTACATTTGAGCGAGACGTTCCTATGCCATAAATTGAATTTAATGCAAAAAAAACTGAATGTTGCTCAAAAAGTTCATACTCAAATATATAAATCATTGTTAAATTGTACTATTAAAAATATAAAATTTCTACTAAATTATTAACACTGGCATGAATAGAACTTCCAAAAATTTCTGGGTAAACTCCTACAACTAGAGTACCTAATATAAGAGGCAAAAAAACCAAAAACTCACGTAAATTAATGTCTAAAAATTGATGCAAATATTGAGTTTTTAAGTTACCGAAAACAATCCTATTTAACAACCATAAAGAATAGGCGCCTCCAATGATTACTCCAGTAGCTCCTAAAAAAGTAACTGTTGTATTCACTTTAAACGAACCTACTAAAATTAAAAATTCTCCTACAAAACTACTTGTTCCTGGAAAACTTATATTTGCCATTGTAAAGAATAAAAATATAGTCGCATATAGAGGCATTATAGAAGCAAGGCCTCCATAATATTTAACTAATCTTGTTCTATATCTATCATAAACTACACCTATAATTAAAAACAAAGCACTGGCAACAAAACCATGACTTAAGCTTTGTATGACTGCTCCTTCTAAACCAATAACATTAAAACTAAATATTCCAAGTATTACTAAATTCATATGAGCTATAGAAGTGTACGCAACAATTCTTTTAAAGTCGGTTTGACGTATAGCGGTAAATGAAGTGTAAATTATACCTATAGTAGCAATTGTATATACTAAAGGTGCGAAAAAGAAAGAAGCTTGAGGAAATAGTGGTAAAGAAAATCTAATAAAACCGTACGTACCAAGTTTTAATAAAACACCTGCTAGAATAACTGATCCTGATGTAGGTGCTTCTACGTGAGCCTCAGGCAGCCACAAATGAACAGGTAACATCGGAACTTTACTTGCAAATGTTAAAAAAAAAGTAAACCATAAAAACTTTTGTTCAAGTTTTGAGAAAAAAAAAGTTAATAAAACTTCATACTCTGTAGTACCTACTTGATAATAAATATACATAATTGACAGCAACATAGTTACAGAGCCTAATAAAGTGTATAAAAAAAAATAGTAAGAAGCTAAAACTTTACGTTCTCTTGAACCCCAAATACCTACAATTAAAAACATTGGGATTAAAACACTTTCAAATAAAATATAAAAAAGTAGTAGATCTAAGATACAAAACGTTCCTATTAAAAGAAAATCTAAAAAAAGAAACGCAATTAAAAATTCTTTTAAATTAAAATTTATACTATTCCAACTTGTTAATAAACACAATGGTATTAATAAAGTTGTTAACAGTATAAAAAATAAAGATATTCCGTCAATACCTAACGTAATACTTAAATTCATCAGTGGTAGCCAAGATATTTTTGTTACAAATTGAAAAGTAGTGACAGATTTTTGAAAAAAACCCCATAATATTAAAGAAAGAGTAAACAAAAGACAAGATAAGTTTAGGGTGAAAAGTTTTAACAACTTTTGTTTGCTTTCTGGGATAAAAAATAATATTAAAATTCCAAAAAATGGAAGTAACAAAATATAAACTAATAAGTGTTCTGTATTTAACATATACGACTTACATTTTATAGGATTTGAACCTATAGCCTTTAGTTTAGAAAACTATTGCTCTATCCAATTGAGCTAAAAATGCAAAATTATGGAAAAGGGGTTTGAACCCTTGACATTTGGATTATGATTCCAACGTTCTAACCAACTGAACTATTCCACAACAAACTACCAACCAGAATAAAACATTGCAGAAAATATTTTAGAGTTAATTAAATAAAACAAAGTTGGGTTGAGCAATAAAAATATTGTTAAAAGTATTAATACGCTTAAAATTACAGTTTTATTTGTTTTTATTGGATTATACAGTTTTCCTACTAAAGTATTTTCAAAATATAAAACTTTAATAATTCTAATGTAGTAAAATGTAGAAACAACACTGCATAATATTACCATCAAAGAAACAAAAAAAAAGTTTGCTTTAATCAAAGATAAAAAGATTGTCATTTTTGTAAAAAATCCTATTAATGGTGGTATACCCGCCATTGAAAACATCGTAACAGCAAACGAGAATGCTAAGGCAGGGTTTGACTTTTTTAAATTAGAAAAATCACTTAGCTCTTTAGTGTATTTAGTTTCAATTTTTCGTTTTAATTCTAATAATAAAACAATATACCAACTACATAAACTAGCTAACATATAAATTACAATATAAAAAGAAGCCATTTGTAAACCATGCGCATTAATAGTTGAGAAAGCTAATAACACATAGCCCATGTGACTTGTTGAACTGTAAGCAAGTAAAGTTTTTAACTTACGCTGAGTTAAACCGCCAAAAGAGCCTACAAAAACACTAAACATGCTAACCCAAACACAGCAAAACTGCCAATAGTCAGAAAAGTCTGGAAAAGCTCTGTAACAAAGACGAATTAATAGCACAAATATACTTAACTTAGTTAATACTGCAAAAAAAACTGTTGAACTAGTTGGAGATCCTTCGTAAACGTCTAATGACCATAAATGGAAAGGGGCTAAAGCTAATTTTATAAACAACCCAAATAGTATAAACATTAATCCTACTTCAATAAGAGTATAATTTAATACATCTAAACCAACTGACACGTTTGCTGTATAGACATGAAATATTATAAATTCTTTATACAACAGTTCTCTAAAAATCACAAAATGATTGAGAGAAGTATTTAAAAGGTAAAACAACAGATCAAAAAAATCATAACGTACGGTAGGCTCGCGAGAAACAAAAAAACTAAAATCAGTAAAATTAATAGATCCGATACTTCCATATATAAAAGCACAACCAAGTAAGAAAAAAGAAGAAGAAACTGCTCCAGTAATAAAATACTTAATACCACTATCTAACGAATAGTTAGAAGTTTTTTTAAATGAAGCAAGAATGTATAAGGCTAGACTTGATAGCTCAATAGCTAAATAAGCAATTAATAAATCATTACTGCTGCACATCAATAATAACCCTAAAACGGAAAATAATACAATTAATAAATATTCAAATGAAGTTAATTTTTGAGATTTTAAAAATGTTGAAATGATTAGAAAATAAATTGCTGAAAATAAACAAATGACAATTTTACTAAAATAAGACAAATTATCACTCATAATAGAATTATTAAACGTTGTTAAATTAGAAGATGCTAAATCATCGTTAAATACTAGATAGCTGGCCATTACCGAGGTTAAAAATAAACACTCACTAACGGCTTTTTGAAGCATTAACCCGTAAACGTTATAAGTAATTAAAACAATTACAATTAATACATAAATAATACTGATACATAAAAAGTATTCAGAAAATAAACTAAACGATTTTAATGTAATTAATTCGGGTAGTCCTAAAGTTAAATTTTTTGTAACTAACATATTTTAAATGTAATTAAATTTAGTAAAATAGTTTTGAGTTTCTAGACAATTGCTTAAAAAGTGATTGATCAATTGTTTTATTACTGTTGACTTCATTAGTTAAATACACTACACCGACTAAAATCATAAGAAGTATTATACCTGAAATTAAAAATTGCAACACGTAATAAGAATACAACACTTGACCGTAAGTTTCTACGTCACTTATACTGTCAATTAAATCATACCAGTTTATATAAATGTTATAATTATCGAGATCGCTAAACTTTGGGAAATTTTGTGAAATTTTTAGCAAAAACGGTGTTAGCACTATAACACTAAATACTATTCCTATTGGAAAATATTTTGTACTGTTTTTAGCTAAATTTAAAGCTTTAGACTCTAACATCATTACTGCAAATAAAAATAAAATTGCTATTGCCCCAACATAAACAATTATAAAAAGCAATGCTAAAAGCTCACATTCTAAAATGAAAAGAATAAATGAAGAAAACACAAAACTTGCTAATAAAAATAATAATGAAAAAACTGGATGTTTTGATAAAATTACCATTAAGGCACTAATTACTAAGAATATAGAAAATATAAAAAGAAATATATCTACAGAAAACATTTTTAAAAACAAACTTTTTTAGAAGTCTGTATTTATAAACTATTAAAAATTTTTAGAATTGATTCCCAAATTATTTTATCAGTATTTAATAAAAATTTTTAATTTACACTTGAAGTCGGGGCTAGGATTTCAGGTTTTACAAAAAATAGTAAAAAAAGATTTTAATCTTATAAAAACAGTTTATTTTTGTTTTATTTAGTTTTTACTTTTTCCAGCTGCACGTTCCCGTACAACTACCTTGTTACGACTTCATCCAAATTATCAACTTCTCTATGAACTAAACAAAGTTTAGTTTTAAAGCGAAGTTGATTTTCTGCATGTGACGGGCGGTGTGTACAAGGTTAATAGACTTATTCACCGCAACATGCTGATTTGCGATTACTAGTGATTCCACCTTCATGTAAACGAGTTGCAGTTTACAATTCGAACTGGGAAAACTTTTAAATGATTAACTAAAACTTAAGTTTTTATTACTTTCTGTAGTTTTCATTGTAGCACGTGTGTAGCCCAATTTATAAAGGTCACAATAACTTGACTTAGTTCTTATCTTCCTTCTACTTATTGTTGTTCGTCTTCTTAAAGATAATTTCAAAAATACGTTAACATTTTTGAAAAAATTAAAAAAATTCATTTAAAAATAAGAGTTACGTTCGTTAGAAGAAATTAACCAAACATCTCACGACACGAACTGACGACAGCCGTGCAACACTTGTTATAATTAAAAATTTTAACCAAAAAAGTTAAAAAATAACTAAATTCAAAAATTGGTAAGGTTTTGCGCGGAGTATCGCATTAAACCACATGCTCCACCACTAGTATTAACCCCCGTCAATTCCTTTGAGTTCCAATCTTGCGATCGTACTCCTCAGGCGGAGTGCTTATAGCGTTAGCTTAAAAATCTAAAATACATTAAAAAATTTGTTTTAAATTACAGCACTCAGAGTTTACAGTGTGAACTACCAGGGTATCTAATCCTGTTTGCTACTCACACTTTCGTTCCTTAACGTCAGTTTTTACTAAAAAATTGCCTTCGCTGGTTGATATTCTTTTATATATCTTAAGATTTTACCCTTACATATAAAGTTCTATTTTTCTGTATAAAACTCAAGTAAAATAGTTTTAAAGGCTGTTTTAAATTTCAAAATTTAAATTTTAACCATTAATTTATTTTACTGTCTACGAACCCTTTACGCCTAGTCATGGCGAATAACGCTTGCCCCTCCCGTATCACCGCGGCTGCTGGCACGAGTATTAGCCGGGACTAAAATTTTTTAAATAATGTCATTATCATTTTTAAAAAAAGAAGTTTACAACTTAAAAAAAGCCGTCTTCGTTCGTGTAATATTGCTGGATCAAACTTTCGTTCATTGTCCAATATTCCTCACTGCTGGCCGATATTTTCAGCCTGGACCTTTTTTCAGTTCCAGTGTGGTTGATCATTCTAAAAAACCAACTAAAGATCGAAGGCTTGGTAACACTGTAAAGGCTACCAACTACCTAATCTTATGCAAACTTATTTTTTAGCGGAATTGTGTTTTTTAAAAACACAGCCTTTTTTAGCATTTTAACAGTTAAACTGTTATTATTCTAATCTAAAATGTAAAATTTTGCATATTACTCACCCGTACGCCACGAAAAAAAGTATTTTCTTCGTTCGACTTGCATGTGTTAAGCATATTACTAGCGTTTATTCTGAGCCAGGATCAAACTCATATTATTATAATTTTTAGTATTTATATCAAAAATTATTATTTAAAATTTAAATCTAAAATATTAAAAACTAAATTGTTTGTCTTTTAAAAAATTAAAAAGCTTAAAAAAAATTAGTACTTATAAGCTAAAAATCTTACGATTTCTTACACTTTAAGCCTATCAATGTAATGTTCTATTACTTAAAAAAAACAAGTTTTAAGGTTAATTTCTCACTTAGATGCTTTCAGTGATTATTTATTAAGAATTTAGCTACTCGACGATGCTATTGGTCTAACAATCGATACACCAGAGATTCTTTTTTTTCGGTCCTCTCGTACTAGAATTTAATCCTTTCAGTTTTAAAATTTACGGTAGATAGGGACCAAACTGTCTCACGACGTTCTAAACTCAGATCATGTACCGCCTTCATTGGCGAACAGCCAAACCCTTGGAACCGTTTACAGCTCCAGGATGCGATAATCCAACATCGAGGTGCCAAACCATTCCGTCGATAAGGTCTCTAGGGAATGATTAGCCTGTTATCCCCGGCGTACCTTTTATTCGTTGAGCGATGATCTTTTCCACACAGAATCATCGGATCACTATAACCGACTTGCGTCCTTGCTTGACTTGTCAGTCTTGCAATCAGGCAAATATCTACTATTGCGCTTACAAGTTGAAAAAACAACTTAAAATTACCTTATGTACGCCTCCGTTACTTTTTAGGAGGCGACCGCCCCAGTCAAACTACCCATTATAAACTGTCTTACTAAATTAGTCATAAAAAGTTTTAGAAGTGGTTTTTCAACTTTTTGTAAATGCGATTTGCTTGCGCAAAGGCATTAAAACTTAGATTTTTATCTAATTTTTACTCCCACTTAGCCTGAACAAAAAAAATTTTATAACAATATATAACTATAGTAAAGGTGCACGGGGTCTTTCCGTCTAGCCGTAAATATTCCGCATCTTCACGGAAAATTCAATTTCACTGAATTTATGCTGGAGACAGTGGAACAGTCGTTACGCCATTCATGCAGGACACCAATTAAATGCCAAGGAATTTCGCTACCTTAGGACCGTCAGAGTTACAGCCGCCGTTTACTGGGAGTTGAATAAAAAAGCAAAACTACTTTTTATTTTAATCTTTCAGCACTGGGCAGGCGTCAGTCTCAATACATCTTTTTTCAAATTAGCAGAGACCTGTGTTTTTAATAAACAGTCGCTGTTCCCGATTTTGTGCCAACTTTAAAAAATTTACTTTTTAAAGTTACTCTTTCTTCCGAAGTTACAGAGTCATTTTGCCGAGTTCCTTCAACATAATTCTTTCAAGCACCTTAATTTACTCAATTTGTCTACCTGTGTCGGTTTTAGTACGGTTTTTTAAAAATTTATGCTATTTCTTGAAAATACTATGAAGCTTTTATTTTTACCATATAATAAAAACAACATTTGTATTTTGTCACACAATAATAATGATTAAAAATTCAACTCATCAAATAAAACTTTCGTCTTTTTCTTAGAGACCGATTAACTAGATCGAAACGGATTAGCCTTTATTTCGAAAACCTTGGACTTAAGGTGACAACGTTTTTTACGTTGTTTATCGCTACTCATATCAACATTATCGCTTCTGTTTTATTTTAAATTTTATATAACTATAAAATTTTGTATACACAGAAAGTTCTGCTACCATTCATTTTATCAATGAATCTAAAGTTTCGGTATAAATAATTTAAATCTATTACATTTTCAATGCAAAAAAGCTAGGCCAGAAAGCTGTTACGCTTTTTTCAAAGGATAGCTGCTTCTAAGCTTACCTACTGACTGTCACCACCTTTGAACATTTTTGACTTAATTATTTTTTAAGACCTTAACTTTTAGTCTGGGCTGTTTCCCTTTTGACTAAGAACCTTAGCATTCGTAGTCTGTCTGCTTAAATTCTTTTATACTTTATATTCGGAGTTTAAATAAGCTCAGTAAGGTTTTATCCCCCATTGATTATCTAGTGCTCTACCTTAAAAATAAGAAATTTAAACGCTCTACTAAAATAGATTTCGCAGAAAACCAGCTATATTTAAGTTTGATTGGCCTTTCACCCCTAACCACAAATCATCCCAGTATTTTTCTACATACACGGGTTCGGTCCTTCAATAAGCGGTAACGCTTGAAATTCAACCTGTTCATGGTTAGATCACTTAATTTCGGGTTTTATTTTAGAAACTGGTAGCTTTATTAAAACTTAATTTTTTTTAGCCTATCTGATTTTCCATAGTTAAGCTCGCTACTAAAATAAACTTGTTGATCCATTATACAAAAGGTACGCTTTTACTTTTAACAAGCTAAAACAGCTTTGTAAGCATTAAATTTCATAATTTTCTTTCCTTCACAGTACTTATATTCGCTATATAACATTAAATTTTTTAGACTTTGAGAGTGGTCTCTCAGTTTTTAAACAACACGCGACTTGTATTGCTTTACTCAAAAAAAAACTATTTTTAATCTACAGGGCTTCCCTTCTTTGGCTTATACGTTTAATTAAAAATTTAAAATTTTTAGTCTTTATTGCTTTTGCTCGCCACTACTTACAATATCTCGGTTGATTTTTAAAAATAGCTACTAAGATGATTCAATTCGCTATGTTTTGTTATTTTTAATTTTTATTAAAAATAAACTTTTATCTAACAAAGTTTAGTTTCCTAACAAAAAAAAATTACAGCTCTATCAAACAAAAACTCTAACTATAATTTTTCGTTTTAAAACGTTTTTTAATTTAATGTATAGAAATTCTTTTAATGCATTGAATACTTTTTAATAAATATAAAATTAAAGGCAAATAACAGGAGTTGAACCTGTGACATTTAGAACCACAACCTAACACTCTAACCAACTGAGCTATATTTGCCTCTTAATCGTTTAAAAGCTCGATTTTATTAAAAATAATGACATAAATAAAAATATTAAAAGAAGTCTAAAGTCAAAAATTATCCCTATTAAACCCAATAATATTTTAAAACCAAAAAACGATGAAACCCCAATTAAAATTAATAATGTGTAGTGATATATATAACCTGTTTGCATTTTGTGGAAATTTGTACTAATTTTCAATGCTGAGTTGGATAAACCAGTCGGACCTAAAAGTTCAAAAACCCCTCTATCAACGAATTTGTAACTTACCGAATAGCCAAACTTGAAAAAAAACTGCCCAAAAAATTCGTTATAAATTTTATCAAAAAACCACTTTCGGTTTAAATAATAGTAAATTTTTTTACCTAAATATGATTGTTTTAATTTAAACAAAACGTGAGATCTAAAAGTGTAAAAAAACAGCGCAGAAAAAAAACCTAATAGACTTAAGTTTACTGGCAACGTTTTATAAAAAGTATCTATAAATTCTGCGTCAAATAAATTAAAATTGTTACTGTTTACAAACACGGCCGTGCCGAAAAAATCACTCCCCACACCAACAATTAAATCTTTTGTTAAATATCCAATAAAAATACTTGGAATTGCTAAACACCCTAAAGCAACACAAATGAATTTTCCTGAGTCAGCTGCAAAACAGATAATTTGCTTATAACCCATTGGTTTAGATACAAAAGTCAAATAACTGAGACGACTAGAGTAAAAAGCTGTAAAAAAAGCCCCTAAAGTTCCTAAACAATAACTAAAGTAGCCTAGTGAGCTGAATTTCCCAAACGAAACTTCTAATATTAAATCTTTTGAATAAAACCCTGTTAAAAAAGGAAACCCTATTAGAGCCAAAGAACCAATAACAATCATAGAATAGGTATAAGGTAGTAAATTTTTTAGACCTCCCATTTTACGCATATCTTGTTCATCATTAACCCCATGAATAACTGAACCCGCACTTAAAAACAGCAAAGCTTTAAAAAAAGCATGGTTTGTTAAATGGAAAAAACCTGCTGAATAATTAGACAAACCACAGGCAAAAATCATATATCCTAGTTGACTACATGTTGAATAGGCTATTACTCGTTTCATGTCGTTTTGCAATAAACCTGTAGTAGCGGCAAAAAAAGAAGTTAAAGCCCCAATTAAAGCAACAAATTTTAAAACATTATCTATATACTCGTAAATAAACGAACATCTAACAATCAAAAAAACTCCTGCTGTCACCATAGTAGCAGCGTGAATTAAAGCTGAAACAGGGGTAGGACCTTCCATAGCGTCTGGTAGCCAAGTATGAAAAGCTAGTTGAGCCGACTTTCCAGTTGCTCCTAAAAACATAAACACCCCTATAACATTTAAAACATTAAATTCAAAGCCTAAAAAGTTAAATGTTGAATTTTTAAAGAATGGAGTTAAAACTGCTACTGTCGCATAATCAATAGATTTGAAATTTATAAAAATAACAAAAATGCTAATTAATAAACAAAAGTCCCCGATTCTATTTAGTAACATAGCTTTTATTGCTGCTTTGTTGGCCTGAATCCGAGTAAACCAAAAATTTATTAAAAGATACGAGCAAAGTCCAACACCTTCCCAACCCACAAACATTTGCAAAAAATTATCTGCAGTCACCAATATCAGCATAAAAAATGTAAATAAAGATAAATAAGACATAAATCGCGGCAAATGGGGGTCGTGGGACATATACTCAATTGAATACAAATGAACTAAAAATGAAATGAAAGTTACAACGATACACATTGATGAAGTTAGGCTGTCAAACATAAAACCCCAATCGACGTTTAAAACTTCAGAGTTCATCCAAGTGCTAAGATTTATATAAACAAAAGAATTAGCAAAAGAAACCTCATAAAAACAAAATAATGAAAGTAAAAAAGATATAAATAAACATACTGTTGTAATAAAAGCAGAACCTTTTGATCCAAAATATCTACCGAATAAACCAGTAAAACAAGAACCTACAATTGGTAAAAAAATTAATAATATATACATGTTTTATTTTAAAAAAGTTTTTGTAATAAAACCTACTGGGCATAAATCTATTACATTCATAGAAAGCTCCGATGAAAAAGATTTAGTCAAATACGTTCCTATCTCGCTTTCGTTACCCCTACCAAAAACACCTAAATCTTCCACACCACTTACTTCTACAGCAAATCGAACACATCTAGTACAATGTATACATCTCGTCATTACAGTTTTAACAAGCGGTCCTAGGTTTTTATCAATTACAGAACGTTTAAATTTATAAAAACGTCTTTTATGTGACCCAAAAAATAAGGACTCGTCTTGTAAATCACAATCCCCACCTTGGTCGCATATAGGACAATCTAATGGATGATTTATTAATAAAAATTCTAAAACATTTTCTCTGGCTTTTTTAACAAGCACACTGTCGTGATATATGCTGTTATTTTGAAGAACAGAACTTGCGTTGGTGGCACAAGAAACAACTGGTTTCATTGAATTTTTAAGTTCAACTACACAAACTCTACAATTTCCGGCAATCGATAAATCATTATGGTAACAGTAGTGTGGAATCGAGATTCCATTAGCCAGTAAATAAGATATAAGTGAAACTTTGGAATTAATTTTTTTGTTATTCTTCATTTTATAAAATAATATTTATATCTTTAATGGGATTTGAACCCATGTTGTTGCCGTGAAAGGGCAAAGTCCTAACCTCTAGACGATAAAGACTTATGCTTTTGATTTATAATGTACTAGCTTAGATTCAATAACACCAACTGCTGGAATTAAAATTAAAAAGAAAGCAAAATAGTAAACTGTGGCTATTTGTCCAAGTAAAATAAAACTGTCTCTTACTGGTTTTTGACCAACCCACATGAGAAGAGCAAAATCAGATAAAAATAACCAAAAAAACACTTTAAATAAAGGTCTATAGGTAGTATTACGAACCTCAGAAGTGTTATTAAATGGGATAATTAGTAATACAAGTATTGCTCCCAGCATAGCAACAATTCCTCCTGCTTTATGTGGAATAGATCTTAAAATAGCGTAGAAAGGTAAAAAGTACCACTCTGGCACTACATGGGCAGGAGTTTCTAAAGGATCAGCAGGTATATAATTATCCGGATGGTTTAATACATTAGGAAAGTAGAATACAAAAGTGGCAAAAAAAACTAGAAAACAAGAAAAAGCAAAAACATCCTTAGATACAAAGTAAGGGTAAAAAGGAATATCATCAATACCAGTGTCAGAACCAATTGGGTTATTTGAACCTTCTTTATGTAAAAGCGCTAAATGAATTAAAGTTAACCCAGCTATTACAAAAGGAAGCACAAAATGTATACTAAAAAACCTGTTTAATGTAGGATTACTAACAGTATAACCGCCCCAAAGCCATTGTACGATCGCTTTTCCTGCTATAGGTATTGCAGTTACCATATTTGTAATTACAGTAGCACCCCAAAAACTCATTTGTCCCCAAGGAAGAACATAACCGGTAAACGCAGTACCCATCATAAGTAATAAAATAATAACGCCAGAACACCATAGCAATTCTCTTGGAGTCATATACGAACCATAATACAATCCTCTACCAATATGAGCATAAACCACAATGAAAAACATTGACGCTCCGTTTGCATGTATATAACGAATCAGCCAACCGTTATTAACGTCTCTCATAATATACTCAATACTACTAAATGCTAAATCTATGTGAGGTGTGTAATGCATAGCTAAAAATATACCAGATATCATTTGAATAACTAAACAAATTCCTGCTAACGAACCAAAACTCCAAGCGTAAGTTAAAGTAATAGGTGAAGCATAATGAATTAAATGACTATCTAATAAATCGAACAAGTATCCTTTATTTATTCTAGGTAAATTTAAAGGTAGTAAATTTTTCATACTACTTATGCCTAATAATAAATATTTAGTTAAATCTTTTGATAAATTGAAAAACAATGTAGATTTGTTTAATGAACTCATGTTTAATAAAACATTAACTTCCATCCTGTATATATATACAAGTTAGTATGATAAATACGTAAGTTTGAATAAGAGCAACACCTAATTCAAGACCAAAAAGTATTATTAAAATTAACATTGGTAAAATCAACCCGAAAGAGGTAAACGATTCTAATAATAACATATTCCAAGAAAAACCTATAATTACCTTTAACAGACTGTGTCCTGCCATTAAGTTAATAAAAAGTCGAACACCTAAACTTATAGGCTTCGCGATATAAGAAATAAATTCAATTGGAACAAGTAAAAGAGCTAAAAAGAAAGTTGTGTTTGCTGGTAAAAACAAAGAAAAAGTTTTTGCTTTATATTTTGAAAATGTTATTATGTTTATACCAATAAAAACTGAAAACGATAATGTGAAAGTAACTATCAAATGACTTGTTGCTGTAAAACTGTAAGGTAGAAGACCAATTAAATTACTAAATAAAATAAAATTAAATATTACAGAAACAATAGGAAAATACTTTTCACTATCTGAAGAAATCGTATCTGTAATCAATTGACTTGTTAATTCAGATATAGATTCAATTACTTTTTGCCACGAATTAGGGATGAAAAACTGTGTAAAATAAAAAGAAGAATTAAAATATATTAAGCTGACAAATGTTATTAAAGCTAGTAAATTTATCAATAGAAAATTAGTGATAGAAAAGTCAAGTGAAAAAATACTTAAAGATAGGATTTGTAAAATTTGAAATTGTTCTAAAGGTGCAGTTAACACGGGTATTAAAAATTGGAAAAAGTGGGATTTGAACCCACGATATAAAGTAAAATTATATAAAGATTTAGCAGATCTTCGCTATAAACCACTCAGCCATTTTTCCTTTTTAACATCTATTTGTAAGAGGCAAGACTCGAACTTGCATTGTCTAGGGCATGAGCCTAGTCGGTTAACCAATTACCGTACCCTTACTTTTTGGTTTTTATAAAACTTTTATTGTTTTGTTCTCTATATAGTTCAAAAAAATTTGTACGATTAAGTTTTGTGCTCTGTTTTATAAAATAATTACTAACAAGTATTTATTGTATGTCTTAATATTAGAATAGACTTTCGACTGTTTGAGTAAGTATAAAAAGAATTAAAACCGGTTGTATCAATAAATATGGGCTTAAATTTATAAATTATTGGGAAAAACTTGATAACTTAGAAGTGAAAATTAGTAATATAATAAATAATATTCATATAAATATTTTTATAAAACCTATTAGTTAGTCTTTGCGATAAATTTTTTGAACTAGTGAAACAGTTTTCAACTACAATTTTTATTTAATTATTAGACAATAACGGATTTGAACCATTAACTTTCTCGTTGTAAGCAAGACACTCTACCAATTGAGTTAATTGTCTTTTTTATTTAAAAAACTAGAAAAAGATGTTAGACTTTTTTTAAAACTTGTTCAGGCGAATAGATCGAATGAATATTCTATGGAAATTCTCAATCATTACATCTAAAAATAAGTGTAAATAGATTGTTTTTTTCAGAATTATTCTTTGTATCAACAAAAACATTAGTTAAAAGTAATTCTTTTTTCAAACTAACAAGTCCTGATAAAATAGAAGTTCCACTACAACTGGCATCACTTGAAATGGTTGTAGGCAAAAACCTTTTTTTTACACGTATTAATTGAAACGGTTCTTTTTGTTTAGTTAAATTCATGATATAATTCAGATATGCTTTATTTGAAGACGAATAACTGAGCTTTGTTAGGAATATTATATTGAGAATAATAACTGTATTACCTGCTAAGTCTATTAAAGCTTTTAAGGAGTCTCCGATCTGTAACCCAAACGCAGCACCTGCGGATTTGTAATATATCCTTCCTTGGCCATCCGTAAAAACAATAAAACAGAACTTATAATCTTTGTAATAGCGAGCAATAATATAAGCATGAGTTAAACCAAAAAGTATGTTCGCAATGTCTTGGTACTTTTGTCTTAAAGATTCTTGACGTTTTAAAGTTTGATTTAGTAATACCTTGGATTTTCATTGGTTTTGTAAATTACCAGATAATGTTGACAATTCTTGATCCCTAGAAAATAACTCATTTATCGATTGAATTTCGATACTACTTGTGCTTACATCATTTAATTACTAATCAAAAACTCAGCATTTGGAATTTTTCTTAAATACTTTAACACAATATCTTTAAAATTTGATTCTACATATTCAAAAAATTGCTCATTAATTTTATAATAACTTGACTGTAGAAAAATTGACGTTTTTTAGGCCTCCCTCAGTAATAACAGTTATACCTTTCTATGACGGTTCAAAATTGCTGGGTAGTTTAAAGACCTTATTAAATAAGTACCCACCGTAATTTAAATTTTCTTTTTCAGTTTTTTAGTTTTTTCCAAAAATTAGGTCTAATAATTATAGGTAAATTTTTTGGTTGCGATTGAATCGATAGAATTTCATCGACATAACTTTTATCTTCGAAGTACAAATGTAATTAAAGACTTCCTGTTAACGCGTGTTACGACGTTGAATGACTGGACGGTTACTCTTTCGCGGTAACGGTTCTGAATGATGTCTCTTTCTAGGTGACTTTTTGATAATAGAAGTACTACTTTCCTCCGTATCATTATTATTATCATCGCCTTCCAAACTATTTATCGCAGGGTGGCTTGCTTTTAAAGTGACGTAAACTGATAGAACGAACTCATAAATAATTATAACAAAATAAAAGCCAAAACTATAATGAGAATAGAATTTTGTCGGCTCAAGAATTAAAGATTTTTCTTCAAGCATAGAAGAATAAAGTGCCGAGTAAGTTTCATAATCTATTTTTAATGTTGTAAAGATAAATAAGAAAGTTACAAATTTAACTATAGGTAAATATTTAAATGATTTAGGAAATCTTTTTTTAAAATAAGCGTAGAATCGTTTATCATCTTCCAAAATTACGGAAAAATACTCCAAAACGTTTTTGTAAATTGAGCGGGTATTAAATAGTCTTTTTTGAGTAATAAATCTGAATTTTATTTGATTGTTTGTTTTAGAGAAGTAGTCATTCGAAGTGTTTTTTTTAAACTTTAAGGCATTTATTTTAATAATTTGTTTGTTATTTAAATTTTTCATTTTTATATTAATCTAACAGGATTCGAACCTGTATATATTATATTGTTTTGCCATTTAAACTACAGATTAAAAATTGTTAACTTTTGTATAAATATAACACCAAAATTTACTTATAAACTATGTTAATCGTGATGTTTTAATAAAACTTTAAGTTGATTTTTAAAGTGAAGATAAAATTAAACATAATCTTCCTATTTGCAGGCAATTTGGAGTCAATTCATGCGCGAAAGATTAGGGCCTTGCCGTAGAACCCGATTTTACCTCTACATCCTAAAACACGCCTTTAAAAATAAGGTTATGTCTAATGTTGACCTCGAGTATTATTATATTATAGTTTTACTTTTTATCTTCGAAGTAAAAATGTAATTAAAGACTTCCTGTTAACGCGTGTTACGACGTTGAATGACAGGACGGTTACTCTTTCGCGGCAACGGTTCTGGCTGATGTCTCCTTATGGGTGACTCTTTGATAACAGGAGTACTACTTTCCTACGTATCATTATTATTATCATCGCCTTCCAAACTATTTAAATTTGAAACATCAGAACCCTCAGGATTAGTAGGTAATGAGAAGATGTCAACTAAAGGTATACCTAAAAAAGCCTTTTCCCAACTTGTTGTATTTACACGAATTTTAGATTTGAATTCAGGATCATTGATAATATTATTTAACTGATTTATATCAATGATGTTCGAATCAAATGCGTGTTTTTGAACAGCGCTCATCATATTTTTATTCCCAAGAGCACCTGAAACGAAATCACCTTTTATTTTTAAATCGAAATTTCCTATCTCATAGTCATATCCACGTCCAAAAAATGTTTTAGTATGTACAAAATTTGAAACAACGTCTGGTTCAAACACAATTATATGGCTATAAACATGTGCAATCGCGCTAAAAGCACATACTGCTTTTACTACATGTTTCACAAATTGGTAAACAGCATTTTTCATAGAATTTTTTGTTTTTAAAGTGACGTAAACTGATAGAACAAATTCATAAATAATTATAACGAAATAAAAGTAAAAACCATATTGAGAATAAATTTTTGTCGAATCAAAAATTAAAGATTTTTCTTCAACAATAGAATAATAAAATACTAAGAAAGTTTCATAATCTATTTTTAATGCTGTAAATATAAATAAGAAAGTTACAAATTTAACTATAGGTAAATATTTAAATGATTTCGGAAATCTTTTTTTAAAATAAGCGTAGAATCTATCATCGTCCAAAATTACGGAAAGATAATCCAAAACGTTTTTGTAAGTTGAACGGATATTAAATAGTCTTTTTTGAGTAATAAATTTGAATTTTATTTGATCGTTTGTTTGTTTTAGAGAAGTAGTCATTCTAAGTGTTTTTTTAAACTTTAAGGCATCTATTTTAATAATTTGTTTATTATTTAAATTTTTCATTTTTATATTAATCTGACAGGATTCGAACCTGTATATATTATATTGTTTTACCATTTAAACTACAGATTAAAAATTGTTAACTTTTGTATAAAATAAATATAACACCAAAATTTACTTATAAACTATGTTAATCGTGATGTTTTAATAAAACTTTAAGTTGATCTTTAAAGTGAAGATAAAATTAAACATAATCTCCCTTATTCGCAGGCAATTTAAAGCCAATTCATACGCGAAAGCGCAGGGCCTTCCGGTTAAAGCTAACTCTAAGTGATAAATCGTTCTCCTAACAACACTATCTAAAAAATTCTATTGTTTATATGTTACCTCGAGTAACCTTTTCTTATAAAACAGCGTTTCTTTAATTGTAAATATTATTTGAAATTTGCAGTGTAATTATCGCCAATTAAGCATGAATAGATTTGAACTCACTTTTCTCATCAAATACCAATTTTAATATGCTTATTATTCTTTCTTTTTCTTAGTAGGGTCAAAAATTTGAAAATTTTTATTTTATTGAGTTAAAGGTAATATTGACTACAGAGGATTAATTTAAGATTATCAATAGATCTAAAACTCATCTTTTGTAATTTTCAATTTCTTAGCTTTTCTAAAATTTTTGAACAGTTTTGGCTGTATTCGATTTTATACTCCTTTAAAAATCATTTAACCAGTATTTTATTCTCTCTACATAGTTCGAAAAAATTTGTACGATTAAGTTTTGTATGTTTTTATACAATAATCACTAACAAGTATTTATTGTATTTTTAATATTGAAATAAACTTTCTATTGTATGAATACAAATATGAAAGAATTAAAACTAATTATATCAATAATTTATAAATTATTGGGAAAAACGATAACCCAGAAGTGAAAATTAGTAATAAATAATATTCATACAAATATTTTTATAAAACCTACTTTTTTTAACTTTTATGCAAATTTTTTTGAACTATATAGAGAAAAAATATTTAGTTAATCTTTGCGCTAAATTTTTGATTTAAAATCATAACTTGTAAAGGTTTGTTAAATAAACTAGAAAAAAGTGCTAGACTCTTTTCTTAAAATTTTTGAACAATTAGATAGTATTGAAGAGTTTTGGCTATATTCATCCCGTCCTCCTGTAAAAAAATCATCTAACCAGTATTTTATTTTAGTTGAATATACTTTGTTAGTTTGTTGTTTAAATATATTATGTTTATTTGAAAATAAAACTTTTTTAGTTTTTATTGTTAAATAAAAACTTAAGTTTGTTAACGTTTGACTAGCGTAATAATGAAAGTTTATGTAATTTTTAAAACTATTTAACTCTTTTGAATTATATGATATTAAACTTGCGTTACTGAAATTTAAAAAACTTACTTTGTTTTTAATAAGTTTTGAAAGTTTTCTTAGTATTTGCCAGTTACTTTTACTTTGCTTTTTGTAAATTAACTTTGTGGTTCTTTTTATGAATCCTTCGGTGTTTATAAATGTTTCTTCATTTTCGTAAAATGTACTGCAAGGTATGTAAGTATATTTGCTTAAATTTTCTTTTGATAACAGTAAATTATTATTGTACTTATAACTTTGATCAAAAATTGTTGTTTTTTTAAAAATTTTATGTTGTTTTGAGATTTTTTTAAGCATTTTTAGTGAAACAATTTTTTTTAAATGTGAAGAACCTTCTGTTTTGGTATTTAAAAAAAATATTCCTTTGTAATTATAAAAGTCTTTTGTGTTTAACGCCGACATTGTTTTAAACATTAAAGAATTGTTAAAACCAACACAAGAACTTAAAAAGCTAGAACTTGTGAAAGTCTTTTTAAGTTCTTTTAGCTTTAATAATTTTTCCAACATACTAACAATACTTTTTCCATCATTTCGTTTAATTATATTTGCATTAAAAATAACAAGTGGGTTTTTCGAAAATTTAAAATCTTGGCATAAGACGTTATTACCTTCAACAATAGATTTTAATAGTTTTGTATTTGATCCCAAAAAAGAAACCGGAAATGTTAAATTTATTAAGGAACCTAACATTAAGCATTTGAAATTTCCTTTTAAACTTCTTTGTCTTAAATTTAAATTTAAATAATAACCTTCGTATCTTGAATTTGTGGACACTAACAACGTTAAAGTAGACTTAGATATGTTGTTTTTTTCTGCATTATTTAGTTGAAAGTTTTTTTCTAAGTCGTTGTTTAACTTTAAATTATCTGTTTTTTTTAACTTTATAAACGGAACTTTAGCCGAAATCAACTGTAAAATAGCGTTTGTCTCAAAACTTAAATAATCATAAACAACTGTAAAAAAATTATCATTTTCAGTTTGATAGTTATTGTTACAGTAATCAATTATGTACAGTGTTTTAAGAATCGAAGAAAACGTTTCTCCCCAGTAATTGTGTTCTAATTTTAAATCGTATTGGCCGGACTTATAACACATACTATCAAAAAAACTTCTACTTTTATCGGTCAACCAAGAATTAAAATTGTAAACATTGTAATCTGGTTCTATTTGCACTATTTGATTTTTACTAATGTAAACTTTTGTATTGGACAAAAACCCGTCGGTTGGATCTAAGCCTTCAAATTTCTCAATATCCCACCCTCTAAGTTCAAACGGAAAGCTTTTAGATGTCAATGCTCCCATTGTAATTTTTACAGTTATAAGAAAATGTAGCTTAATTTGGTTAAAGCGTCGACCTGTCACGTCGAAGACTGCGGGTTCAAGACCCGTCTTTTTCGAAAAGTTATAATTTAGTAATTATATTTTTTTTAATAGGATCCATTTGAATAGAATTTTTTAGCCTATAAAAAACTGTTAAAATAGCCAAGCCAATAGCAGATTCTGTAGCTGCTATTGTTAAAATAAATATAACAAATATTTGACCCACAATGTCGTCTAAATAGATAGAAAAAGCAACAAAATTTAAGTTTATAGATAAAAGCAAAAGTTCTATGGACATTATAATAATTAAAATATTTTTCCTGTTTAAAACAATTCCTATTAATCCAATAAAAAAAACAATACTAGTTATTTGTAATAAAAAACTTATATTTAAAGATAGCATGTAGGAGTACTGGGGCTTGAACCCAGGACCTGTGGATTAAAAGTCCAATGCTCTACCACTGAGCTATACGCCTTTACTTATTAAATCAGTTTTTTACTGTTTAAAGAGCGAAAAGTAATAAGAATACAATCATTAAAGCAAATAAAGCAATTGCTTCAGTTAAAGCAAAACCTAAAATTGCCATTTTGAATAGTTCATCTTTTAATGAAGGATTTCTAGAGATTCCTAGGATTAAAGCACCGAATACGGTACCTATACCAACTCCAGCTCCTGCTAAGCCAATTGTTGCTAAACCTGCTCCTACGTATTTTGCTGCTTGTAATAACATAAAGTTTTAAAGGATGGTTTAATTTTTTTTCGAATTTTCTATTTTTAAACTGAAGAAAATCAATTCAAGACGTTTTATCTTAAAAGTCTAATGTAACAATTTTTGTTTTTATAGGTAATTTATATTTTCCTAATTGCAAAGCAGCTTTAGAAAGTGTAATACCCGGACCACATAATTCAAAGATTATATTACCTTTTGTTACTTTTGCGATCCAGTAAGATACTTGACCCTTTCCTTTTCCCATTCTAACGCCAGTAGATTTTGAAGTTACGTTTAAATAAGGAAAAATTTTAATCCAAAGCTTACCTTTTCGTTTTATTTTTCTAGTTATAGCTTGTCTAGCGGCTTCTATTTGTTTTGTTTTTACTATACCAGATTCACACGCTTTTAAACCAATTTTACCAAAAGTAAGTTTGGTTGATTTAAATTCAATTTTTTTAAGAGTACCCTTTTTAAATTTTTTGTATTTAACATTGTTTGGTTGTATCTTCATTGTTATGTTTTTAGTAAACCCATATTTTAACACACAAAGTTCCATTAGGCGTGAAAGCTGTTTTTTCTGCATAGTTAACGTTTGAGTCAAATGACAAAATAGGAATTTCTTTTCCTATTTTTAGAACCTGTGACTTTGCTCTAGGTCTAGTATTTATTCGCCCTTTTACTTTTATTTTAATTCCTTTTAAAACGGAATTTGGATGTAAAAGATACGTTTTTAAACATTTTTTCACGAACCTTAAGAAAAAATTGTGTCTTTTATCTTTTTGTAAATTTAAAACTACCAATTCAGCCAATAAGGTGCTTGAGTATTTTTTTACTCTAATAAGTTCACTTATTTGATTTATACTATTAAAAAAACTAAAGTTATTTTGGTCTTTAAATTTAAAAAATTTAGCAATGTGTTTTTTATTCTCTTCGTAAGTTTTTATTGCCAGCCTTTTGTTTTTACTTTTTAATAAAAAAGGGTTTTTTGCTTTTTTATTAAAATTTTTTAAGTTTGTTACCTTGTTTTTCAAAGATAATCTTTTTATTTTATTAATTCGTTTTATAAGTTTAATAGTGTTTAAAATACTTTTTTGTTGATTTAAATTTTTCGTTATTAGAATTATTTTAAACTTGTTAGAAGTTATAGAATATAAACTTTTTAATAGATCGGTTTTAAAACCTTTAACGTTATTTTTATTATTAAACAATAACACGTTTTTTAGTGTTTTAAAGTCTGTTTTATATTTATTAAAATCTGTAAAAGGCATCAAAAAATTTGTAACTTTTGTGTCATAAGTTTTTTTAACGTCCTTAATATTAAAATCAAGATTTGTACAGTATTGTACTTGAATCGCCAACAAATTATTTAAGTACGATAATTTACATTTATGAATTGTCATATAGTTGTCGTTAAATTTTTTATGAATAAATTTTTCAACTTCTATTATTTCTTTAGAATAAATTGAATGTTCATATTTTGTACATTCAATATTTTTAAATTGCCAATCGTTATTTTTGGTTAATTGAAAAATCGCTGGATTAGTTTTTTGTCCCATATCTAATTGGTCTAACTTTTCTTTTTAAATTTAAAACTAGATCTCGTAAACGAGAATTCGCCAAATTTATGTCCTATCATTTTTTCTGTAATTTCTTTTTCCGTAAAACTTTTTCCGTTATGTATTTGAACGTTTAACCCTAAGAAGCAAGGCATTATTTTAAATTTTCTAGGAACTGTGCATTTATTTTCTTTTTTTTTAATCTGTTTATTTTTAATAACTGTGTAAGGACCTTTCCATTGAGTTCTGCCCATATTTAAATTTTATTTGTTAAATTTTCCCCATGGCGTTCTGTTTTTACCAGATTTTTTACCTTCTCCTCCTCCGTGAGGGTGGTCAATCGGATTCATAGCGACACCTCTTACAGAAGGTCTGACACCTTTCCACCTAGATTGTCCTGCTTTTTTCAATTTTTTTAAATAAAAATTTTCGTTTGAGACTACTCCAATACTAGCAAAACATTTTGAAGATAATGTTTTGTGGCTACCTGAGCTTAACTTTATTATAGCATAGCCGACCGTTTTTTCTTTTAATTGAGAAAAGGTTCCAGCAGATCTAGAAATTTGACCTTTTTTGAATACAGTTGGCGCTATATTGTAAATATAACTGCCTAATGGTATTTTTTCAATTCTTAATGAATGACCTAAGTTTGATTTAGCTGACTCTCCTGTTTCTACTATGTCACCTATTTTTATATTTTTTGGCGCGATTATGTAGGTGAATTTTTTTTCAATAAAGTCATATACGGAACAAATAAAAGTGTTTCTATTTGGATCATATTCTATACTACACACAACTCCAACTGACTTTTCGTTTCTATAAAAGTCAATTTTTCTGTATTGTTTTTTGTGGCCTCCTCCTTTATGTCTAACAGTTATTTTACCTAAATTGTTTCTACCAGACGATCTTTTTTTACCTTTTATAGAATTTTTTATTACATTTTTGATTTTTTTCAAGTTACTTTGATTTTTCATTTATATATGTCTGCAAAAATAAAAAGCGTCAACAACTTAAGAACATTTTTAAAAAATATTGAAATAAAAAAGAATTATTTACAGAATTTAAAAAACAAAACTGTGAATTTAACTAACATTAAAAAACAAAACTATAAATATGTAAATTTAATACTGAAAACTCATATAGATCTAATAAAAACGGACACGGTGTTTTACATAATTAATATTTGTTTTTTTTCAAACTCTAATGTTTTTTTTCATATTATGTCACCCTCCGGATTTTCAAAAAGTTTTTTTTCTGCGGGGTCTTTTCTTTCTGATAGTAAAAAATCTAAAAAAAGTGTTGTTAAATTTATTTTCCATATTTTATCAAAACGATTCCATTCTTTAAAAAACAAAACTGTTGCTTTACATTTAAAAAATATAGGATTTATTAGATTTAGAGTTATAAAGAAATTAAAAAAAAAGTTTTTTATTAAAGTTATTCAAAAAGTTTCAAGTTATTCTTTTAATGGGTGTAGAAAAAGAAAGGTACGCCGAAAAAAGTTTAAAAAAAAGGTTATACTTTAAAGAAAAGGTGGCTGAGCGGTTTAAAGCGGCAGATTGTAAATCTGTTGAGTTAATCATCGCAGGTTCGAATCCTGCTCTTTTCACATTTTTACCTAAGACTATGTCATAATGTCTGTTCGAAATATAACGCAGCGGTAGCGTGTCTGCTTTGGGAGCAGAAAGTCATGTGTTCAAATCACATTATTTCGATTTTATCTTAATAAGACTAGTGTTTAATTGAAAAATAAGAAGCTTGTGAGGTTTGTAATTTAAAGAGTAGCTTTTTTTTACCGTGCTAGTCTTATAAATTTTATTATTTAATTTTACTATTAATAAGTGCATTATTAAATTGTTTACGTTGTTAAAAATTGTTTTTTTTGTTACATTAAGTTTAGTGTCAGTTGGTTTTAAAAAAATAATTGAGTTCGTTACTAATGCATTAATCTTTGTAAACAATGAATTGTTTAAGCTTTTCTTTAATGCTTTGTTAAAAGTTTTGTAGTAATTTATTTTCATATTTTTTAATGCTTGCTCAGTTAACAGCCAACGCTTGTATTTTTGATTTAAAATTGTATAAAAAAGTAACAGTTTTTCATTTTTTATGATGTTTTTAATTTTTTTGTGTTTTAATTCTTTATGTTTTAATTGCACATAAGTTTAAAATATAGGCTTAGTAGGGATTGAACCTACGACTAAACCGTTATGAGCGGTACGTTCTACCACTGAACTATAAGCCTTTTTAATTTTTCATGAATTATATTAGTTTAAAACAGCTTTTCATATTAATCTTAATACTTTTATTTTTATTCGGTGATTTTTTATATTTAAAAAAAAAAAGTAAAATAGTTTTACGTAATATTCTTAAGTTTTTTAATAACAGTATAAAAAACAAATAAACAATTTATTTTTCAAAATGAAAAAATATTTTAAAGAAATAAGTAAAAGAGCAACGCTTTTATTTTTAACCTTCTTGCTTGTCTTATTAGTAAATTTTTTTTACAAAGAGATTCATCTTTTTTTAATATTAAAATTTAACGTTTCTTTCACAAAAATCGGTCAATTGGATTATTTGTATTTTATATTCACTGACGTGACAGAAATTTTATCAGCTTATATAACATTGATATTTTTTACCAGTGTTCAAATTTTTTGTTTATATTTTATTTATCACACATTTTATTTTTTTTCTTCAGCTTTTTTTAAAACGGAATATACCTATATAAAACTAAATTTAGCAGTTTTATTATTATTTTGGTTGTTTTTAGCTGTTATTATAAACAAATATCTGATTCCAAGCGTTTTTGATTTTTTCTTTAGTTTTCAACAAACATCAAATGCGTGTGTAATGTATTTTGAAAGCAAACTAAACGAGTATTTACATTTTTACACTGTTTTGTATTATATGTTCGAGTTTTATTTTCAATTTATTTTAATTTTTTTAATTTTATTAAACTCTTATTTTTTAAACTTAAAAACTATTAAAAAGCTTAGAAAAGTATTCTATTGTACTTTTTGTGTTTTATCAACTATAGTAAGTCCTCCAGAAGTTATTTTTCAGGTGTTTTTAAGCGCTATTGTGGTGATAATTTATGAAATTTTTGTGTTTTTGTCGTTATTAAAATAAACAAGAAAAAAGGGATTTGAACCCCTGACTTTTGGTTTTGGAAACCAACGCTCTACCGCTGAACTATTTTCTTTTTTATATTTTAAATTAGTTTGGTAACAAATTAAAACTTATAAGTATCCCTGAAGTTAAAACAAAATATCCTAAAGTAAGCGGTAAAAAACATTTCCAACCCAGATACATTAGTTGATCGTATCTATATCTAGGAAGAGTGGCTCGCGTTATAATAAAAAATGTAACACCTAAGATAATTTTTAAACTTAGCCATAGTGTACTGGGAATTAGGTTTAATATAAATATGTTAAATATAGGTAACCACCCTCCTAAAAATAATACAGCAGAAAAGGCACTCATTAACAACATGTTTGCATATTCTCCTAAAAAAAATAAAGCAAATGTCATAGCTGAATATTCTACGTTATAACCTGACACTAACTCTGCTTCTGCTTCAGGCAAGTCGAATGGATGTCTGTTAGTTTCTGCTAACATGGAAATGTAAAAGATTAAAAAGATAGGAAATAAAGGACAAATAAACCATATTTTTTGTTGCGCTGATACTATGCTTGTTAAATTAAAAGAACCGACACAAAGAACAACGTTCAGGGCTGTGAAACCAATTGATATTTCGTAAGAAATCATCTGAGCCGTCGATCTTAAAGCGCCTAAAAAAGCGTATTTTGAATTACTAGACCATCCAGCGAATACAATTCCATAAACATTTAACGCAGATACTGCGAATAAATAAAGAACTCCCAAGTTTAAGTCACATAAAAGAATTCCGTCAGAAAAAGGTATAACAGACCAACCAATTAAACTTAAAATAAAAGCTAGAGAGGGTGCAAATAAAAAAATACTTGTGTTTGCATTAGTTGGCAAAGTTGTTTCTTTAGCAAATAGTTTTAAGCCATCAGCTAGTGGCTGAAGAAGTCCCATGAATCCAACAACATTTGGACCTTTTCTTCTTTGAATAGCTCCCATTATTTTTCTTTCTGCTATGGTAAAATACGCAACAGATATAAGCAATGGAATTACAATACTAAGAATTTTTAATAACGTTACGATTAAAAAAAGCATATTTTGTTTAGGTTAAAACCGGATTTGAACCGATATACATAGATTTGCAATCTACTACATTACCAATTATGTTATTTAACCTATATTCTGAAAGGATAAGGTGGGATTCGAACCCACGGTATTTATTAATACAATAGTTTTCAAAACTAACGCCTTAAACCGCTCGACCACTTATCCTAAAAGCAAACAAAGAGATTTGAACTCTCAACTTTAACCTTGGCAAGGTTACACTCTACCAATTGAGTTACATTTGCGATTTAATTTACAAAGGAAAATTTAAAGTGTTTATTATAAAAATAAACTCTTTTGCGGTTTTACTAGTTGATAAAAAAGTTATTTTAAAGTTCGATAAAGAATTAAAAAAGTAATATTGCTGCTTTAATTCTTTAAATTCAAATAAATTTTTTATATTATAAGTTAAAGCTTTACTTTTCTTAAGTTTGCTAAGTTCAAAATTACTAAAACCTTTCACATTTATAAGTATTTCGTTTAGAAAGTAATCTATAAATAAAAATGCCTGTTTTTTTCGCAGTGTAACTTTGCACCCGGTAGGGTTCCCTTTTTTTATTTTTAACAAAATGTTTGATTTTTTAGATCTAGTAATAATCCCTCTTTGCTTAACAATAAGTTCGTAAGCAAGCAAACTAGAAGCTATTTGTTTTACATTCAGTGTTTTAAACTTAAAGTTTAATACAATTTTTTCTATTCTTGGTATTTTTTTTATATTTTTACAATAAAATTTGTTTATAAAATCTTTTCTTATTGTGTTTTTATAAAATTTGTTTAAATAATTCATGATATGGTTTTTTTAAACTAATCCTGAAGAAATGCTTATAAATTTGTTATTTTTTTTAAGTTTTAAATTTTTTGTCAAAGGACCTATGATACGAGTTCCAACGGGGTTGCCAGATTTGTTTATAAGTATTGCTGAGTTTTCGGTAAATGTTTCTTTGTAACCAGATTTTTTGACAACACCTATTTTAGTTTTCACAATTAGTGCTTTATATATTTCTCCTTTTCTCACTTTAGACTTATTTTTAAATCTATTTCTAAGTTGTTGTACGGACACAACTATTACTTCTCCTAGTTTTGAAACTTTTTTTTTAAATCCTCCTAACACTTTTATACATTTTACGGTTTTTGCTCCTGAATTGTCTATAATTTTTAAAATAGTTTGTTGTTGAATCATGTATGATTATAATTGCGTTTATAGCTCAACTGGATAGAGCGTTGGATTTCGGTCCCAAAGGTTATAGGTTCAAATCCTTTTAAACGTATTATTTGTAATAAAATAAAAAACGTTTTTTTATAATCCCCTGTTTTTGATTTTCTTTTTTAAATTTTATATCAGTAGAATCTTTTTTTAAATATAAAAAAATTTCACTTGTAAACTTATCTAAAAAATTTGTTTTGTTAGGCTTTTTTCTAAACCTGAAAACACTTTTTATTGCATTGTTAATTCTAATAAGTTTAAATTGTATTAAGATTGGAAATATTTTTATATGTTTTTTTTTAGTTTTACGGTTTGTTTTTTTTTGAAGTTTTAACAAAGGCATTATATTTACAATCGATAGTGCTATCAATTGACTTGAAGTTTTTTTCGACACTTTCTGCAGTTTTTTTAAGCTTTTTAAGAACAGTAATTCGCTTTTTTGTTTATTCCCACATAATAATAGACTAGTTACAATTTTATTTTCAATCATAGTTAATTGTGATTATAAATATTGACGTAAATTTTTTTTCGTACCGTATTTTGAGCGAGAGGTTTTTCTTTTTTTTAAACCTAATAAATCAAGTTTTCCTCGCACAAGTTTGTATTTTACACCAGGTAAATCTTTTACTCTACCTCCTCTAATTAACACAGTAGAGTAAATTTGTAAGCTGTGGCCTTCGCCAGGTACGTGTGCATATGGCCGTTTATCGTTGGTTAGTTTTAATTTTACAAGTTTTCTTAAGGCTGAGTTAGGTTTTTTTGGAGCTCTTAAAACAAGCTTCGTACATATACCTTTTTTTTGAGGGCACTTTTCTAAAGCTGGAGTTCTATTTATTTTTATTTTTTTGATTCTTTTTTTTGTTTTTAGTTGATTATAAGTAGGCATTTTGTTACCAAAAAGGGGACTTGAACCCCTACTCTATTTTAGAACTAGAACCTAAACCTAGCATGTCTACCAATTCCATCATTTTGGTTTTTAATATTTTATTCGTTATCGGACTTGAACCGATACTCTATATAGAATCAGATTTTAAGTCTGACGTGTCTACCAATTCCACCAAACGAATTTTTTTTAAAATGGCGCAGTTTGATCCTTTAATTATTTTTTCTTTAATTGTTTCGTTACTATTAGTATTATTTTTATATTACACACTATCTATTAAAGTTTTAATACCTGATTTTTTTAGTGTTAAAAAGTTTAGAGAAAAAAAGTATAATTCACCCGTATTTTACAAAAATTTTTCTTCTAACAAAAACGTTAAAGCTATTTATTCATATAAATCTACATTTTTTTAAGTTTATAATAAGGGGGGTATAACTTAATGGAAGAGTGTATGCTTTGCACGTATAAAGTATCGGTTCAAGTCCGATTATCTCCAATATTTTAATTTTTCGGCATTATCAAAGACATTATAAAATTAAAACTACTTTTATCTTTAAAATTATGAGTAAAGTTCCCTAAAATTTTATACTCATTTTGATACAAGTTATTGTGTTTTATGTTAGAAAAAGAGATTAATGGTATTTTATTTTTTCGGGAATAGTTTAAAATTTGTGTTTCATTGTTAATACTAACTAATATATAATTTTTTAATTTTTGATTGTTAAGCTTTTCAATTGTATCGATGAAATAAATTTTATCAAGCTTAATATTAAGTTTGATAAGAGCCGTTAAGGTTTTAGTATTTTGTTTAATTTCATCAATAACAATTATTTTTTTGTTCAATCTCGAATAATTGTAAATAATTTTAGCACACTTTCTTATATGTATTGACATTTCTTCTATATTTATATTATCATATGTTTTTTTGTTTTCATATAATTTTGTTTTTAGTAAATAAATATTAAGTAACTTTTTTTGTTTTTTAATTTTCATATATTATGTTTTAAACTTTTTTACCTTCTTTTAAAACAATTTTTTCATTTTCATACAATATTCCTTTTCCTTTGTAAGGATCAGGTTTTTTATATGATCTTAAAAAAGAGCCAATTAAAGTTATATCTTTATAAGAATGACCGTAAATAAAAAGTTTTGTTGTTTTTAAACAAAAAATATTTATTTTTTTTGGAATTCTGAAATATATTAAATGACTATATCCTAATTTAAACTTTACAAGTTTTTTTTCAAAATCGTCTGTATCAAAAACCTTGTAACCAATACCATTTAATTTAAGTTTTTTGTAAAATATAGAATGCATTTCTAATATTAATTGTTTTATCAAAATTATTGTAGTTTTATGTATAGCTTTGAGCTTTTTTTTATAATTGTTAGATGTTTTTATAAATGGTATTTTACTTACCTCTATAGTTTTAAGATTTTTCATAAGTATTAACTTTAATTTTATTTTTATAGATTTTTTTTTAAATGGTGTTAGTATTGTCAGCATCTGTTTAGTTTCTGAATAACAAACAGTAAAGTGCTCAGGTATTTTTATTAAATCTTTATTTTTCATATATAAATGTTATTTTAATTTACATAAATTAGTATTTCTCCACCGATTTTTAACAATTTGCAATTTTGTACTGATTTTAGACCTTGAGAAGTAGATACAACAATTAAAGATTTGTTAGAATTTACTTTGTTAATTTGGTTAGTTGAAAAAAAAACTCTTCTCCCTGGTTTAGAAACAAGTTTAATTAAGTTGATTACAGGTTTGTTTTCTTTGTATTTTAAAAAAACTTTTATTTTTTTTTCATCTTTTGTTAATATTTTATAGCCACTGATAAAACCTTCGTTCCATAAAAGTTTTAGTATTGCTTCACAGTTTTTTTTTCTTTTTACGTATACAAAACGTCTTTTTACTATTTGAGCATTTTTTAAAGTTGATAGCATGTTATAAAAATAATGTTTCATAAAATTTGTTGTTTAAAGGCAGATTCGAACTGCCGACACAAGGATTTTCAGTCCTTTGCTCTACCTGCTGAGCTATTCAAACAATTTTTTAAAAATTCTGATTTTAAATCAAATAGTTCTAACAACGATAAAACTTTTTCTTTTAAATTAAAACTTGTTTTATCAGGTGTTCTTTTTTTAAAGTTTATTAAAGATTTTTTTGGGTACTTTTTTAATTTGAAATTATCTAAACAAAAAAGTTTTAACCCTACCTTAGAATTACTTTGTTTTTCAAAATTGCATTTTAATGCTAATTTACTTTTAACATCGGAAAATAACTTTGTTTTAGCTTTCTTAAATAATATTATGTCAGACTTATCAAAAAAGGTGTGAGTTTTTATTTGTTTACCAAACATTCGAGTTTCAAACTGCTCTTGAGCTTTTTTATTTACATGTGGTGAAGTTAGCAAGGTTAATTTTTTTACTTTTTTGTTTTTAAAAATTGATTTTTTTATATTGTTAGTGTTTATTTCATTAAACAAGAAGTTAAATTCGTCATACGAGTTTTTATTATTTGATTTAACTGATATTGAAAAGTATTTTATCATTATTAGTTTATTGGAATAAAAGGATTCGAACCTTTGTATGACCGTACCAAAAACGATTGCCTTTCCGCTTGGCTATATTCCAGGTGTTTCTTTTTCATTTGTCTCTTTAGGTTGGATTTGAACCAACGTCCAATTGGTTAACAGCCAACTGCTCTACCACTGAGCTACTAAAGAAATTTTATTTTACGTTTTTGTAATCAGTTAAAATATGTTCTAAATTACAGTAAAAAAATAACGAACGTAAAAAGCTTTCATTTTTTATGCCTAAAAATATTATTTCCATTGTTTTGTAATTGATTATTAAATACTTTGGTGGTATAGGCCAAACATTATTGAGTTTTATTTCTTCTTTTATAATTGTACTATTTTTAAAGTTTATTGATATCAAATCTCCTGTTTTTAACAAATAAGATTTCAGTTTAACTTTTCTTTTGTTTATTTTTACATTGCCTGATTTTATAAACTGTCTTGCTTTTTTTATGCTTGTAAAAAATTTTGACCGGTACAGTATCGTATCCAGTCTTTGTTCATAAAATTTTAGAAAAAGTAATTTGCTACTTATATTCTTTTTATTTTTTCTCAAGATACGCTTTAAAGGACTGCTATTTAATCCTCCATACAATAAATTTAACTTTTTTACATTTTGTTGAATATGTTTGTATCTATTTTTGTATGAAAAATATTTATTTGGGTTTTTAGATATAATATAGTTGTTTATGCTTATGGCTTTAAATTTACGGTAAGGCTTATTCTGTTTTACAGTGTATTTGATTATTTTTGCCCACTTTTCTTTTTTGAATTTCAAAATCTTTTTGTTATTGTTTACATTATCTCGGACTGCCAGTACTTGTTTGTAAAAAGGTCCAAATCTCTTTTTATGTTTATTGAACATAGTAGTTTATTTTATGTTTTTAACTTTGTTTAGATAAATATATGTTCTACGGTAGTAATTAAAAAAACTAAAACTTAGAGTTGTTTAAACATTTAGCTGTATTTAATTTCCACCTCTTCCAGTAATATTATCTAATATTGAGGGTCCATTAGGTTTAAACTCAAAAGGTTGGCCAGAAGAATGTAGACCATTATTCATATATTGGTCCATTTTGTACTCATATATTTGACCTAGTTTAGCTTTATGGAAGACGTGCTCGGAGACAACAGCCGCTCCTGTACAAGTCACGAGTTTCCCAGCCCCGTTTTTAGCAGCAACTTTAATGAATTCTGGGTTGTTAATAGCTGCTTTGAGAACTCCCCAAGGGTTACCGCAATATTTTTCAAACGCTTCAACACTGGAGTGACGTTTAAGGAAATTTAAATATTTAGAGCCAAATGAGTCTGGAAAAATTTGAGCTATGTATAACATAGATAATACATAGAAAATAGATATTCCGTACAAGACAAGGTAATATTTAGAACCAGATACACTAGTCAGTAAAGATAAAGGTATTGCATGACTAAGAGGTGTTTTTGGTTCTACACATATAGTGAATTGGTATTTTAAAAACATATCAAAAAGAATAGTTTTAAAAGTTCTATTATTTTTAAAATTAAGAGTAGATCGAGTACTAGTGAATAGGCGTTTTTCTTTAAGCCCAGAAAAATTTTTTCGAGTGTTTTGTACTGTTAAAGATCCTCTTATTTGTAATTCTTTGACAAAAAGACGGGCATCCTTAATAACATTATTTCGATCTAAAGTATTAATCTTAAACTTTATACCAGTTTTTTTATTATTAACTAAATTATTAGCAGTTAATTCAGTAAAATTTTTTAGTATTACAAATAATAACCAAGCAACTAAAATTATAATACTAATAATAACAAATAGTAAATGAAGGTTAAATAGATATATACCTTCCATTGTAGTAGTTGCTGGATCTTGGAATCCAAGTTGATACGA